TTAAAAATAAGCTAAAATAAGGCTTTTGGGTTCATACCCCAAATATAAAGGAAATCCCTTTTTTTTAAAATAAAGTGCCTGATTAAAGGATTATTCTGATAGAATAAATTAAGTAGAACTCTACCTTTATTATATTTTATAGAATTTAACTATATCTAATAATATCAAAAATTATTGTGCCCCTACACTAAAATATATAAGTATATAAATTACATTAAATTTTTAATTTAATTTAATTCCCCCATTTTAAATCTTCCCCAATATAAATTCTAATAAAATATTTTTTTACTTTATTTTAATTTTTAGAACTCTAATTTCAATTTCATCTAATTCTTGGTTAGGATGCTGAATTGGTCTTGAAATTAATCTACTTAGATTTATCCCCCTTATTTCGAGACATAAAAATCTTCTATCTTCTGAAGCAGCATTAAAATATTTTCTAACTCAAGCTATTGCTTCTATTAATTTTTTATTTTCTATTTTAATTAAAATAATTTTAATAAAAAATTTTGAAATCAACTATTTAATTTCAATTATAATTAATTCCTCTATATTAATAAAAATAGGATCTGCCCCCTTTCATTTTTGATTCCCTAATATTATTGAAGGATTATCTTGACTTAATTGTTTTATTTTAATAACTTGACAAAAAATTTCCCCTATAATTATTCTTTCTTATTATATAAATAATAATTTTTTAATAATAATTATAATTATTAATGTTATTATTGGTGTTTTAGGGGGTATTAATCAAACTTCCCTTCGTAAATTAATAGCTTTTTCTTCAATTAATAATTTAGGTTGAATATTAATTTCTTTAATAATTAGAGAAAATTTATGATTATTTTATTTAATAATATATTCTTTTTTAGTAAGAATTTTATGTTTAACATTTAATTTATTAAATACTTATTTTATTAATCAACTATTTATTATTAACATAAATTCAATCATTAAAATTTCATTATTAATTAATTTTATATCTTTAGGAGGTTTACCTCCTTTCTTAGGATTTTTCCCTAAATGAATTACTATCAATTTTTTAATCATAAATAATTTTTTTATTATCTCTTTTATTTTTATTATAATAAGATTAATCATATTATTTTTCTATATTCGAATTATTTGTTCTTCTATTATATTTAATTATTTAAAATTAAAATGATTTACATTTTTTTTTAAAAATAATTTAATATTAACAATTAATTTTTTTAGAATAATTTCTTTATTAGGTATAATTTTTAGAACTTTTTTTTTTCTATAAGGTTTTAAGTTATATAAACTAATAATCTTCAAAATTATAAAAAAAGAAATTCTTTAAGCCTTAGTATGAATTTATACTCCTTAAAATTTGCAATTTTATATCATTTTTGACTATAAAGCTTAATAAAAGAGATTATTCTCATAAATAAATTTACAATTTATCGCTTATTTTTCAGCCATTTTATTTGCGAAAATGACTTTATTCTACAAATCATAAAGATATTGGAACATTATATTTTATTTTTGGTATTTGAGCAAGAATATTAGGAACCTCATTAAGTTTATTAATTCGTACTGAATTAGGAACTCCAGGTTCTTTAATTGGAGATGATCAAATTTATAATACTATTGTTACAACTCATGCTTTTATTATAATTTTTTTTATAGTTATACCTATTATAATTGGAGGATTTGGAAATTGATTAGTTCCATTAATATTAGGGGCCCCTGACATAGCTTTCCCTCGGATAAATAATATAAGATTTTGATTACTCCCCCCATCATTAACCCTTTTAATTTCAAGTATAATTGTAGAAAATGGAGCTGGAACTGGTTGAACTGTCTATCCCCCTCTTTCATCTAATATTGCCCATGGAAGAAGATCTGTTGACTTAGTTATTTTCTCTCTTCATTTAGCTGGAATTTCATCAATTTTAGGGGCAATTAATTTCATTACAACAATTATTAATATACGAATTAATAATATATCATTTGACCAAATACCTTTATTTGTATGAGCTGTAGGAATTACTGCCCTATTATTATTACTTTCTTTACCTGTATTAGCAGGAGCCATTACTATATTATTAACAGATCGTAACTTAAATACATCCTTTTTTGATCCTGCGGGAGGAGGAGATCCCATTTTATATCAACATTTATTTTGATTTTTTGGTCACCCAGAAGTTTATATTTTAATTTTACCTGGATTTGGAATAATTTCTCATATTATTTCACAAGAAAGAGGAAAAAAAGAAACATTTGGTTGTTTAGGAATAATTTATGCTATAATAGCAATTGGTTTACTTGGATTTATTGTTTGAGCTCATCATATATTTACTATTGGAATAGATACTGACACTCGAGCTTATTTTACCTCTGCTACAATAATTATTGCTGTTCCCACAGGAATTAAAATTTTTAGTTGACTAGCTACTTTCCATGGAACTCAAATCAATTATAGACCTTCAATTTTATGAAGATTAGGATTTGTATTTCTTTTTACAGTAGGGGGATTAACTGGAGTAATTCTAGCTAATTCATCTATTGATGTAACTTTACATGACACATATTATGTAGTAGCTCATTTTCATTATGTTTTATCTATAGGAGCTGTATTTGCTATTATAGGAAGATTTATTCATTGATATCCTTTATTCACAGGTCTTTCTTTAAATCCTTATTTTTTAAAAATTCAATTTTTCTCTATATTTATTGGAGTAAATTTAACTTTTTTTCCTCAACATTTTTTAGGATTAGCAGGTATACCTCGTCGTTATTCAGATTATCCTGATAACTTTATATCTTGAAATATTTTATCTTCTTTCGGTTCATATATTTCTTTATTATCATTAATAATAATAATAATAATTATTTGAGAATCATTTATTAATCAACGAATAATTTTATTCCCCCTTAATATACCTTCTTCTATTGAATGATTACAAAATTTACCTCCCGCAGAACATTCATATAACGAACTTCCTATTTTAAGAAATTTCTAATATGACAGATTATATGTAATGGATTTAAGCCCCATTTATAAAGGATTTATCCTTTTTTTAGAAATGGCTACCTGATCTAATTTCAATTTACAAAATAGAGCTTCTCCATTAATAGAGCAAATTATTTTCTTTCACGATCATACTTTAATTATTTTAATTATAATTACTATTTTAGTTGGATATTTAATAATTAATTTATTTTTTAATAAATATATTAATCGATTTTTATTAGAAGGACAAATAATTGAATTAATTTGAACTATTATCCCAACAATTACTTTAATTTTTATTGCCTTACCTTCTTTACGTTTACTTTATCTTTTAGATGAATTAAATAATCCTTTAATTACCTTAAAATCAATTGGTCATCAATGATACTGAAGTTATGAATATTCTGATTTTAATAATATTGAATTTGACTCTTATATAATTAATTATGAAAAATCCAATATTAATAATTTTCGTTTATTAGATGTTGATAATCGAATTATTTTACCTATAAATAATCAAATTCGAATTATAGTTACTGCTACAGATGTTATCCATTCATGAACTATTCCATCTTTAGGGGTAAAAATTGATGCTAATCCTGGTCGCCTTAATCAAACTAATTTATTTATTAATCGACCTGGCATTTTTTTTGGTCAATGTTCAGAAATTTGTGGAGCTAATCATAGTTTTATACCTATTATAATTGAAAGAATTACAATTAAAAATTTTATTAATTGAATTAATAATTATTCTTCATTAGATGACTGAAAGCAAGTACTGGTCTCTTAAACCATTTTATAGTAAATTAGCATTTACTTCTAATGAAAGAATTAGTTAAATTCATAACATAAATATGTCAAATTTAAATTATTACTTTAGTAATATTCTTTTATTCCTCAAATAATACCTATTAATTGAATTATATCATTTATTATATTCATTATAATTTTTATTATTTTTAATATTATAAATTATTATATTTTTATAAATAATAATAATAATATTAATAATAATAATAATAATAAATTTATTAATAAAAACCTTAATTGAAAATGATAAATAATTTATTTTCTATTTTTGACCCAACAACAAATATTTTTAACTTATCATTAAATTGATTTAGAACTCTTATCGGATTATTTTTTATTCCTTATTCTTTTTGAATTATTCCAAATCGACAATTTATTTTTTGAAACTTCATTTTAAATAAACTTCATAATGAATTTAATATACTATTAGGTAATAATAAATTTAATAAAGGATCTACTTTTATTTTTATTTCCTTATTTTCTTATATTTTATTTAATAATTTTTTAGGCCTATTTCCTTATATTTTTACAAGAACTAGTCATCTTACTATTTCTTTATCTATTTCTCTTTCGTTATGATTAAGATTTATAATATATGGTTGAATTAATAATTACCAACATATATTTATTCACATAATCCCTCAAGGTACTCCTTCTATTTTAATACCTTTTATAGTTTTAATTGAAACAATTAGAAATATTATTCGACCAAGAACTTTAGCAGTTCGACTTACAGCTAATATAATTGCTGGTCACTTATTATTAACCTTATTGAGAAGAACCGGTAATAATATAAATTTTTATTTTTTATTTATTTTAATTTTTTTACAAATTTTACTATTAATTTTAGAATCAGCAGTTGCGGTTATTCAAGCTTATGTAATTTCTATTCTAAGAACATTATATTCTAGAGAAGTTAATTAATTATTAATGTCAATAAATAATAATCACCCTTTCCATTTAGTAGATTATAGACCATGACCATTAACAGGAGCTATTGGTGTAATAACATTAGTCACAGGTATAATTAAATGATTTCATGAATTTAATATAAATTTAATAATTTTAGGATATACAATTATTTTATTAACAATATATCAATGATGACGAGATATTTGTCGAGAAGGAACATATCAAGGAAGTCATACAATTTTAGTATCCAAAGGATTACGTTGAGGAATAATTTTATTTATTATCTCCGAAATTTTTTTTTTTATCTCCTTTTTTTGAGCTTTTTTTCATAGTAGACTATCCCCTAATATCGAAATTGGAGCTATATGACCCCCCTCTAGAATTATCCCCTTCAATCCATTTCAAATTCCTTTATTAAATACTATCATTTTAATTACATCAGGAGTTTCAGTAACTTGAGCTCATCATGCTATTATAGAAAATAATTTTTCTCAAACTACTCAAGGACTTTTTATTACTATTACATTAGGAATTTACTTTACAATCCTTCAAGCTTATGAATATATTGAAGCACCATTTACTATTGCAGATTCAATTTATGGCTCAACTTTCTTTATAGCAACAGGATTCCATGGATTACATGTAATTATTGGTACAATTTTCTTATTTATTTGTTTTTTACGTCATCTATTAACTCATTTTTCTAATAAACATCATTTTGGATTTGAAGCAGCAGCTTGATATTGACATTTTGTTGATGTAGTTTGATTATTCCTTTATATCTCTATTTATTGATGAGGTAATTAATTTATTTATATAATATATTTAGTATATTTGATTTCCAATCAAAAAGTTTAATTTAATTTAATATAAATAATCATATTATTATTTATTATTTCAATATTAATTATTTTAATTTCTAATATCTTAATATTATTAACAATTATTTTATCAAAAAAATCATTTATAGATCGAGAAAAAAATTCACCTTTTGAATGTGGATTTGACCCCAAATCTTCTGCACGAATTCCATTTTCTTTACATTTTTTTCTAATTACAGTAATTTTTTTAATTTTTGACGTAGAAATTGCTTTAATTTTTCCCCTAATTTACTCTTTCTATTTAACTAATTATTTTTCAATAATAAAAATTAGATTTTTCTTTTTATTAATATTATTAATTGGTCTTTATCATGAATGAAATCAAAATATATTAAACTGAACAAATTAGGATTATAGTTTATTTAAAACATTTGATTTGCATTCAAAAAATATTGTCTTCAATTTATCTTAAATATGAAGCAATATTATGCATTTAATTTCGACTTAAAAGAAAGAGTCTTTACTCCATATTTTTAATTGAAACCAAAATAGAGGTATATCACTGTTAATGATACTAATGAATTTTTATTCCAATTAAAGAAATATAAAAAATTAAGCTTCTAACTTAAATTATAGTAGATTATATCTATTAATATTTCTAATTTATATAGTTTATTTAAAACATTACATTTTCATTGTAAATAAAAAAAATTTTTTTTTTTATAAATATCTAAAGATTTATTAATCTCCTTAATATCTTCAATATTATGCTCTTTATAAGCTATTTAAATATAAAATAATAATAATAAATAAAAAATTAATATTCAAAAAAAAAATCTAAATAAATAAATTTTAAAATTATTTATTTGATAAAAATTATAAAAAATTGAATAATTTTTAATAATATTAAATATTCCTTGACCTCTATATAATTCTCTTCATCCCATATCAATATTCTTTAATAAACTTTGACCTATTTTTAAAAAATAAATATTTAACCCATAAGTCGATAAATTTGGCATAAATCATATTAAACACAAAAAATTCCTTAAATTATAAGTTATTAAAAACTTATTTATAGAATAAATTTTTATATTACTAATTAAATATCCTAAAAACAAACCTATTATAACAACATAAATAACTATTATTTTTAAATTAAAAGGTAAATAAATCATATAAGGATAATTAAAAATTATTCAACTTAAAAATCTGCCCACTGATAACCTTATAAATAATAATATAAATATTCTTTTTAATATAATATAATCTTCATCATATAAATTATAAACTACTATTAAATTATAATCATTAATTATTAAATAAAATAACAAACGAATTGTATAAAATATAGTCAATCCAGTAGATAAATAATATAAAAAAAAAATTATTAAATTTAAATTTCTTATTCTTACTATTTCTAAAATTAAATCCTTAGAATAAAATCCAGCTAAAAAAGGAAGTCCACATAAAGCTAAATTTGAAATATTTAAACATAAACTTGTCAAAGGAATATAAAAACTAAGTCCTCCTATATAACGAATATCTTGAATATCTATTATTATATGAATTACTACTCCCGCACATATAAATAATAAAGCTTTAAATATAGCATGAGTTAATAAATGAAAAAACGCTAAATCTGATATTCCTATCCTTAAAATTCTTATTATTAAACCTAATTGACTTAATGTAGATAAAGCAATAATTTTCTTTAAATCAAATTCATAATTAGCAGAAATTCCTGCTATAAATATTGTTAATCCTGATAATAATAACAAAAATTTTAAAAAAAATATATCAATTAATATTATATTAAATCGAATTAATAAATAAACTCCAGCAGTAACTAAAGTAGAAGAATGAACTAAAGCAGAAACAGGAGTAGGAGCAGCTATAGCCGCTGGTAATCAAGATCTAAAAGGAATTTGAGCTCTTTTTGTTATAGCTGCAATAATTAATATTAACCCAATAATTTTTATTATATAATCATTATTCATAAAATTTAAAAAAAAAATATAATTTCATCTTCCATAATTTATTATTCAAGAAATAACTATTAAAATTATTACATCTCCAATACGATTAGATAATGCAGTCAATATTCCCGCATTATAAGATTTAATATTTTGATAATAAATTACTAAACAATAAGAAACTAATCCTAATCCATCTCAACCTAAAAAAATTCTAATTATATTAGGACTAATAATTAATAAAATTATTGAAAATACAAATAATAAAACTAAAATAATAAAACGATTTAAATTTTTTTCTGAAGATATATAACTTTTTCTATAATAAATTACTGAAGAAGAAATTATTAAAACAAATATTATAAATAATAATGATATTCAATCTAATAAAATAGATATAACAATCCTTATAGAATTAAAAGAAATAATTTCTCACTCTAAAAAAAGAACTATATTATCTATAATAAAATAAATTATAAAAAAAAAATTAATTATTCTAAAAAAAAACAAAAAAAAAAAACTAATAAAACAAATTGAAAATTTTTTTATGATTTAAAATGAATTTTCATATTTTTGACTCCACAAATCAATATTTTTTTTTAAATTATTTAAATTAAAATCAAATTATAAAAAAATCAATTTTTAAAATTAATAAATTTAAAGGTAATCAATGTAATATCAATAATAAGTATTCACGAGAAATACCTCTATAAAATCTATAAATTCTTATATTATATTTTCCATGTTGTGTATAAGAATATAAATATAAACTATAACCAGCTCTAAAAAAAGAAATTATAATAAGACTAATTATAGATAAATAGGATCACCTAACAACTCTATTAATTAACCTAATTTCTCCTACTAAATTTATGGAAGGAGGAGCAGCTATATTAGAAGATATTAGTAAAAATCATCATAAACTTATTGAAGGTATAAAATTTATTATTCCTTTATTTATAAATAATCTTCGACTTTGTAATCGTTCATAATTAATATTAACTAAACAAAATATCCCAGAAGAACATAAACCATGACCAATTATTATTACATAAGAACCTAAATATCCTCAATAATTTATAGTTATAATTCCACAAATTACTAATCTTATATGAGCTACAGAAGAATAAGCAATTAATGACTTTATATCTACTTGGCAAAAACAATTCAATCTAATATATAAACCCCCTAATAATCTAATAATAACTCAAATTAACCTATATTTTATATTAATTTTTTGAAAAATAATTAAAATTCGTAAAAGTCCATAACCCCCCAACTTTAATATAATCCCAGCTAAAATTATAGATCCTGAAACAGGAGCCTCTACATGAGCCTTAGGTAATCATAAATGAACAAAATATATTGGTATTTTAACTAAAAAAGCTAAAATTATTGATAAATATAATAAAAAAAAATTCCCATTAAAAAATTTAAAAAAATATATAATTAAACAATTATAATCTTTAAAGATAAAAAAAATCCCTATTAATATAGGTAAAGAAGCAAATAAAGTATAAAATAATAAATATATTCCTGCTTGAATTCGTTCAGGTTGATAGCCTCAACCAATAATTAATATTAATGTAGGAATTAATCTTCCCTCAAAAAATAAATAAAATATAAACAAATTCATAACTCTAAAAGTTAAATATAATATAATTAACAAAATAATAATATTAAATAAAAAAAAATTAATATAAAAATTTACTTTATTTAAATTTTCCCTAGCCATAATTATTAATAAACAAATCCAAATTCTTAATAAAATTAAACCATATGAAATTATATCACATCCTATTATATATCTAAGATTACAAAAATTTATAATATTTATATTTAAATTTATAAATATAAATATTATTAATAATAAAATCATTTGAACCATTCAAAACATATTATTCAAAAAACATAAAGGAATTATAAAAATTATTATTATTAAAAATTTTATCATTATAATATTCTAAATCTTTGAAAATAATCATTTCCATGAGTTCGAATTATAGATACTAAAATCGATAATCCTAAAGCTCCTTCACATACTGAAAATAATAAAAAAATTATTAATATATATATATCATACTCAATATAACTTAAATACATAACTAATAAAAAAAAAAGTCTTAAAACAATAAATTCTAATCTTAATAAAACAATTAATAAATGTTTATGTTTAGAAATAAAAATTATATTTCCAAAAATAAATATTACTATAATAATTATTCATATATTTATCATTAGTTTTTATAGTTTAAAAAAAACATTGGTCTTGTAAACCAAAAATAAAATCAATCTTTAAAAACTTCAAAGAAAAAGAATTTCTTTATCTATAATCTCCAAAATTATTATTTTTATAAACTATTCTTTGATATATTAAAAATATTTTTTTCTTTAATAATTGTTATATTTTCTATTATGATATTATTTTTAAATCATCCTTTATCTATGGGACTAATAATTTTAATTCAAACTCTTATCATTTGTCTTTTATCTGGTATATTAATTAATTCTTATTGATTTTCCTATATTTTATTCTTAGTATTTTTAGGAGGATTATTAGTTTTATTTATCTATGTCTCAAGAGTAGCCTCTAATGAATTATTCAAAATAAATTTTTTTTTAAAAAATACTATATTTTTCTTATTATTAATATCTTTAATTTTAAGATTTTTCCAAATATATAATTTAAATTGATTAAATTTTTCATTTAATAATGAAATAAAAAATATAACAAATTTTTTCATTTTTTTTAATAATGAAAATAAAATTAACTTATCTAAATTATATAATAAACAAACTCATTTATTAATAATAATATTAATCATTTATCTTTTTATTACTTTAGTAGCTATTGTTAAAATTACAAATATTTTTTTTGGACCTCTTCGTTCAACTAACTATTAATTTACTAATGATAAATAAATTTTTACCTATTCGAAAAACTCATCCTTTATTAAAAATTATTAATAACTCTTTAATTGATTTACCCTCTCCCTCTAATATTTCTACATGATGAAATTTCGGATCTTTATTAGCTTTATGCTTAATTATTCAAATTTTAACAGGATTATTTTTAACTATATATTATACAGCAAATATTGAGTTAGCTTTTTATAGAGTCAATTATATCTGTCGAAATGTAAATTATGGTTGATTAATTCGTACTTTACACGCTAATGGAGCTTCTTTTTTTTTTATTTGTATCTATCTTCATATTGGACGAGGAATCTATTATGAATCTTTTAATTTAAAATATACATGAATAGTAGGAATTATTATTTTATTTATTTTAATAGCAACAGCTTTTATAGGTTATGTTCTACCTTGAGGACAAATATCCTTTTGAGGAGCTACAGTAATTACTAACTTACTTTCAGCAATTCCTTATTTAGGATCTATATTAGTTAACTGAATTTGAGGGGGATTTGCAATTGATAATGCAACTTTAACACGATTTTATTCTTTTCATTTTCTTTTTCCATTTATTATTTTAATATTAACTATAATTCATTTATTATTTTTACATCAAACAGGTTCTAATAATCCTTTAGGTATAAACAGTAATTTAGATAAAATCCCTTTTCATCCATTTTTTACATTTAAAGATTTAATTGGATTTATTTTATTATTACTAATATTAAGAATACTTACATTAACTAATCCTTACTTACTTGGAGATCCTGATAATTTTACACCAGCTAATCCTTTAGTAACTCCTATTCATATTCAACCTGAATGATATTTTTTATTTGCTTATGCTATTCTTCGATCTATTCCTAATAAATTAGGAGGAGTTATTGCTTTAGTTATATCTATTATAATTTTAATTATTTTACCTTTAACTTTTAACAAAAAAATCCAAGGAATCCAATTCTATCCTTTTAACCAAATTTTATTTTGAATTATAATTTCTACAATTATTCTTTTAACTTGAGCAGGAGCCCGTCCTGTAGAAGAACCTTATATTATTACAAGACAAATTTTAACTTTATTATACTTTTCTTATTTTATTATTAATCCTATTATTAGAAAATATTGAGATAAATTAATTTTTAATTAACTAATTAATGAGCTTGTAAAGCATTTGTTTTGAAAACTTAAGAAAGAATTTATTATTCTATTAATTTATACTAAATATATTAACTAATTAAAAAAAATTTTTATCCCTAAAAAAAATAACAAAAAATTTAATGAAACTGGTAAATATCTTTTTCAAGATAAATACATTAATTTATCATATCGATAACGAGGCAAAGTACCCCGAATTCAAATAAATAAAAAAGAAATAAATGATAATTTTAAATAAAAAATTAATCTTAATCTATAACCTCCTATATATAATAAAATAAATAATATACTCATAAAAAGAATTCTAGCATATTCTGATAAAAAAATTAAAGTAAATCCCCCTCTTCTATATTCAACATTAAACCCAGATACTAACTCTCTTTCACCTTCTGCAAAATCAAATGGAGTCCGATTAGTCTCAGCTAAACTTGAAGATAATCAACATAATCTCAAAGGTATTATTAAAAAAAAAAATCAAATTACTTCCTGATAAAAAAAAAAATCAACTATATTAAAATTCATAATTATAATAATTCTTGACAATATAATTAAAGCTAATCTAACTTCATAAGAAATAGTTTGAGCTACAGCTCGTAATCCTCCTAATAAAGCATAATTAGAATTGGAGGATCATCCTGCAATTATTACTGTATACACTCCAACTCTTGTACAACATAAAAAAAATAAAATTCCTAAATTAAATCTAATTAAATTAAAATAATAAGGAATTAATAATCAAGATATTAAAATAACAACAAGTCTAACTACAGGAGAAAAATAATAAACTATATAATTAGAATAACTTGGGAAAGTCTGTTCTTTATTAAATAACTTTACAACATCAGCAAAAGGTTGTAAAATCCCTATATAACCTACTTTATTAGGACCTTTTCGAATTTGAATATATCCTAAAGCTTGACGTTTCCAAATAAAAGTTAAAAAAGCTACTCCTACTATTACCCCAATAATTATAATTAAAACCCCAACTACATATAAATACATATCCTTAACTATCATTTACTATATATATAAATAAATTATATATTAATGACTTCTAAAATCATCACATTTTTTCTGTCAAAATAGCTATTATTAATTATTAATAATATTCATTTAATTAAAATTATTTTTAATATTTGATCCTTTCGTACTAAAATATTATAATTATTTAAAGATAGAAACCAACCTGGCTTACACCGGTTTGAACTCAGATCATGTAAGATTTTAATGATCGAACAGATCAAAATTTTAAACTTTTGCATTTAAATTTTATCTTAATCCAACATCGAGGTCGCAAACTTTTTTTCCTATTTGAACTAAAAAAAAAAATTACGCTGTTATCCCTAAGGTAATTTTTTCTTTTAATCATTATAAATGGATCATTTAATCATAAATTAATGTTAATAATTAAAAAAAGTTAATTTAATTTTTCTATCACCCCAACAAAATAATTTATTTAATTTTAATTTTAAAAATTATATATTATTAATAATTAAATAAATTATTAAACTCTATAGGGTCTTCTCGTCTTTTAAAATTATTTTAGCTTTTTTACTAAAAAATTAACTTCTACAAATTAATTAGAGACAGTATATATCTCATCCAATCTTTCATACAAGTCACCAATTAAGAGACTATTGATTATGCTACCTTTGTACAGTCAAAATACTGCAGCCCTTTAATAATTTATCAGTGGGCAGATTAGACTTTAAATTATTCCCAAAAAGACATGTTTTTGATAAACAAGTGAATATAAAATTTTGCCGAATTCCTTTAATTAACTTTTAATATTTTTTTTTTTAAAAAAAAATTATATACTAATTTTATCATTATATCTAATTTTATTCTATTAAAATATATTTTTTTATAAAAATTTAAATTTTTTCTTAAATTTTAATTTAAATTAAATTATTTATAAAAAATTATAATTTTTAAAACAATTTAAATTTTATAATTTTAACATAATTAAACAATTTATTATAAAAATTTATTTTAAAGCTTATCCCTTAAAATATTTAATATTAACCAATAAAATTTTCATAAATAAAAATTTTAAATATAATATTTAAAATTAAATTTTTTTCTAAAAAAACTAGATATTTTTAAAAACGATTAACATTTCATTTCTAATTAATTATTAAAAATAATTATTCCACATTAACTTTTATAATTAATTAACTCTTTTAAATTCGAGAAATTATTATTTTATAATTATTATTAATAAACTCTGATACCCAAGATACAATAAAATTAAATTTACTTTTTCATAAATTATTTTCCCCTATTTCCAAATTCTTTTATAATACTATTTCACTATAAATTTTAAAATTTTTTCTATATATATACTTTAACCCCCATTAAAATATATTTTTAAAAATTTTTTTTTTATAATTTATTATTAATTTTTCCCCCTCAAATTAATTAAATTTAATATCTTTTCAATGTAAATGAAATACTTATTCAAGCTCTAATTTGATCTTTCTAGAAACACTTTCCAGTACTTCTACTTTGTTACGACTTATTCCAATTTATTAATGAAAGCGACGGGCAATATGTACATATTTTAATTTTTAATCATTTTAATAAATTAAATAAAATTACATTTAAGTCCACTTTTAAATAATTTTTAAAAAATATTATCCATTTAATCATTCCTTATTGTAATCCATTATATTCTTAATTATAATCTGCATCTTGATCTGAATTAATTTTATTTTTAAATTTTAAAATATTATTTTTATTAAAAAATATTTTTCTAACAACGATATACAAAATTATATAAATTAAGTAAATTTATTCGTGGAATATCAATTATTAAACAGATTCCCCTAAATGAACTAAAATACCGCCAAATTATTTAAGTTTCAATAAATAATTATATACTATTTTAGCATTTTTATTTAATTTTTAATAATAGAGTATCTAATTCTAGTTTTTTAAAAAATTTTATAAATCATATTATCTTAAAAAATTTTGTATAAATTAAAATTTCACCTAATAATTTAATATTTAATTTTAAATATCAATATTTATTATTTACCAATAAAATTTAAATCATTTTTTGTTTAACCGCAACTGCTGGCACAAAATTTGTTAATAATTTAAAATATTACTAAATCTTAATTTCTTAAATTTTTAATGTTAATTACTATAAATTATTTTAAAAATTATTAAAATAATTAAAAATTCATACTAAAATTTATATGTAAAATAAATTTAAATTAAATTTTATAAATCATAAAAAATTTATTTATATATAAAAATTTTTCATATAGATTTTTTTTTTTATTATTAAATATTTACATGTATATATATATATAAATATTTAATATATAAAAAAATTATATAATAAAATATTTATTAGCCATTAATAAACATTGAATAATTTCTTTTTTTTTTTCCTTCATAATAATTGTTAAATACCTAAATTGCTATATAAAATTTTATAAACTAAAAGATTATATAATATTATGAATATATTAATAAATTAAATCTTTTTTATTATATTATTATAATTAATAATATATTAAATATTTAATATATATATATAATACTAAAAAAAAATCAAATTATTTTTAAAATTTGATTTTTTGTCAATTAATTTTTAATTTAATTTATCATTAAACCATTCTTAATTTTTTATATATATAAATAAAAAAAAAAAAATTAAAAATTAAAAAAAATTAAAAATTAAAAAAAAAAAA